TTATTGAGATAGGTAAACCAAGGGAACTCCCCCTCAGAGAACTGTATATGAGAATTTCATCTCGTACAGCTCAAGCAGAAACACCCTAATACTGGTTACAACAGATATGTGATAGAAAGTTTGAAACCTCCCCCCTTTCTTAGTTCCTGGATTTTATCTTCTCTGAAGATATGAAGGACTAAAAACCCTAAAGCTCTTTGTGTTTTTGTGATGATAATGCCAAAAATTCAAGTCGGCTCATTCGTCTTTATGTTGATCGTTACGGGCCTCTTGAATCTTCTCTGCCCCTATTTTGATTTATTATTTATTGTATTAATAGGACTTCTCTTGTTCAGACCCTATGACCCTATGAATCGATTGAAACCGGAGATTCATACTAAAACCACGATGATTGAATAAAGCCCTCAACCAAGCTAAGTCAAAAGGTTCTCTGAGTAAGAACCCTTTGATCATCACTTATTCAATGAATAGATGAAATCACTAATAAAAATCCAGAGAAACGTTTGCCCATTGGTCAAAACAAAAAAAAAACATAAAATAAATAAACCCAATTTGGAAGGAAGAAAAATAAAATCCTTCGCTTTAGAATTCGAAAAAATTCTCTTCAAATCAAAATCTTTGAATTTTTTTTGTGAGTCCGGTTGCGGGGTCCGAATAGTAAGTAGGAATCATAGTTCAAATATTTCTTGATCTATTCCATAAAGTCCGTGCTCCAGATACTATAGGATGAATATCCGACGAGGTAGAACCATCTCTATTCTATCAAGATGACAGACCCATTTTCTGTACTATCAATAGGATCAATTATAACAAGTCACACACTCATATTCCGGAAATACCGAAACAAAGGAATTCCACGGTCGAACTACCAGAATGGACTCGAAATCTGAGTCCTAAGTGGTTCATTTTGGATTGAAAAGCCAGAACTTCATGGCTCTTATAGACCTAATTCATTGAAATTCCATCCAGTAAAACGGAAGAATTATAAATCTCCAAAATAATGGATAGAAATACCGCAAATAAAGCCATTGCGACACCCATCAAAGGGGTTGTTCCCCATCCGGGAGCTACTTTACCATATTCCGAATTCAATGGTTTCAATAAATCCCCTACTAAAGTTCGTCTTGTACCAGATCTAGAACTACCTTCAACGGTTTGTGTAGCCATATGTATTGGTTGAGATCTGTTGACTTTGTATACCATTCCGTAGTAAATAAACGATCTTATCATAGATCCATTGTGGTCTTGAAATTGGAAATTATATAATAATGGAAACAGCAACCTTAGTCGCCATCTTTATATCTGGGTTACTTGTAAGTTTTACCGGGTATGCCTTATATACCGCTTTTGGGCAACCCTCTCAACAACTAAGAGATCCATTCGAGGAACACGGGGACTAGTTGAAGTAATGAGCCTCCCAATATGGGGGGCTCGTTACTTCAATTGAGATGATGAAAAATCATTTCACCTTTTTAGTCGGAACCTTAGGCGGTTCTCGAAAAAAGATAGCGAAAAAAATGATTCCTAGAGTAGAGACTAAGAGGAATGTATAAACCAATGCTTCCATAAATTCGATCGTGGTTTACAATTATAGCTTCCACACCTGTTCATTTGGGATTATCTCCCAGATAAAGAAAGGACAAGAGTCAAAATAAAAAAAAATAAGGCGGTGATTCAAATCAAGATTTCGTCGGTACCCTATATCACTATATAAAAATCCAAGTAAAATCAAAAATAGAGGCGAAAAATACCAGAACCAGACCGATGTTGTATCAGACCGCTTGTCTCCTTGTAGTTGGATCTCCAATCTTTTGGAAGGTCCCAAATTCTACTTGAGCATCCAAATCCGGGTCAATACCCGCAAAAACATCTCTGAACAAGGTTCTAGCACCATGCCAAATGTGTCCGAAAAAGAAGAGCAAAGCAAACGAAGCATGTCCAAAGGTAAACCAACCCCTTGGACTGCTACGAAAAACACCATCGGATTTCAAAGTAGCACGATCTAATTCAAAAATTTCACCCAATTGAGCACGTCTAGCATATTTTTTCACAGTAGCAGGATCGTTATAACTGACTCCATTGAGTTCGCCACCATAGAATTCAACAGTTACCCCTACCTGTTCGACACTATACTTCGATTCCGCCCTTCTAAAAGGAACATCGGCTCTCACAATTCCGTCTCCGTCTACCAAAACTACTGGAAATGTTTCAAAAAACGTAGGCATACGACGCACAAAAAGCTCACGCCCTTCTTTATCTCTAAAGATAGGATGTCCTAACCACCCAACAGCAATTCCATCCCCGTTGTCCATTGCACCCGCTCGGAATAATCCCCCTTTCGCTGGATTATTGCCGATGTAATCATAAAAAGCTAATTTTTCGGGAATTTTAGACCAAGCTTCTGATAAACTCTGATTTTCGGCTAACCCGGCGCTAACTCTTCGATATATTTCTTGCTGGAAGTATCCCTGATCCCATTGATAACGAGTGGGACCAAATAATTCGATCGGGGTAGTTGCTGAACCATACCACATAGTTCCAGCAACAACAAAAGCTGCAAAAAAGACAGCAGCGATACTACTGGAAAGTACGGTTTCAATATTACCCATACGTAATCCCTTGTATAGACGTTGGGGTGGACGGACACTAAGATGGAATAGACCCGCTAATATGCCCAAGGTCCCCGCTGCAATATGATGAGAGGCTATTCCTCCCGGAACAAAAGGGTCAAAACCCTCTACGCCCCACGCAGGATTTACAGGTTGTACCTTTCCAGTTAGTCCATAAGGATCAGACACCCATATTCCAGGACCATACAAGCCTGTTACATGAAATGCGCCAAACCCAAAGCAAGCTACTCCTGAGAGAAATAGATGAATTCCAAAAATCTTAGGCAAATCCAAAGAAGGTTTTCCTGTACGTTCATCACAGAATATTTCTAGATCCCAATACACCCAATGCCAAATAGCTGCCAAGAAGCACAAGCCAGAAAACACAATATGTGCGCCAGCCACACCTTCGTAACTCCAAATACCCGGATTCGTTATAGTCCCCCCTGTAATACTCCAACCGCCCCATGAATTGGTTATTCCTAAACGAGTCATGAAGGGTATAACGAACATGCCTTGTCTCCACATTGGATCAAGAACGGGGTCGGAGGGATCAAAAACTGCTAATTCGTACAGCGCCATTGAACCCGCCCAACCAGAAACTAGAGCTGTATGCATTATATGGACAGAAAGCAACCGACCAGGATCATTCAATACGACGGTATGAACACGATACCAAGGCAAACCCATGGAAATACCCCTTTATCAAAAAAAATAGACACTATGCAACTTTATCGCATTGGAAAAGACTATGCTACGGACCTCCCCTTTTCAGAGGATTATCTCCGAGCAAGGGTTAATATTTATTCTATTATTTATTGAATTTCGTTAGTCATAACGGAACAATTCTGTTCGTAGGAACAAAGAGAAGCAAATCTATTCTATACCCGATAAGTAACAATCCGCAATGGGGGGATTCACTGGGTCCCATTTTCTATGAGCGAATGTATAGATACTTGGTCATGATTCGAGCAGCCCGATCCATTCGTAAGAATTTTCCCTTATTCATTTCGTCTTCCTCTAGAAACTTGTCAATCTAGGGATAAGATACGAGAGACAGCAAAACTATGAAAATACTAGGAAAACAATAAATCCATTGTTACGTTTCCACATCAAAGTGAAGCATAGTACTACTCAATCCCTTTTTCTTTCATTTGATGCCTATTGGTGTTCCAAAAGTACCTTTTCGGAATCCTGGAGAGGAAGATGCAACTTGGATTGACTTATAGTGCGACTTGTCAGACATATTGGGTCATATGGAATTTCTCCGTTCTCTCCCCCGACCGAGATATCTTCTATTTCGCCTCAAAAAGATTAATTGAACCATCAATCAATATTTGAAGCGTGAAGTGCAATTAGATCTATTTTTGTTGTGAGGTATTTATATTAATATGAAAATTCTCAATTCGAATAATTTATGGTTGGCTTGTTTGGGCCAATAAAATGAACTATCGAGGCTCCGTTTAAAAAATACCCAATGGGTAATTGTAATATAATATATGTATGATTAACGTTTGTATCCTAAAAAATTCCTGTTTAGATTATACCATATGAGTTATACCATATGAGCAATCTCAAACTGACAATCAATGAAATATTATTGTAACTACATCAAATATTTGGCGGAAGACAGACACGAAACAAATTGAAAAAAAAAAGAAGTGGTATTGGGACCCTTTGTCCTATATGTGCAAATCAAAATCAGGCATATTTTTACCCGGAGTGGAGCATAAATCTAAAAAAAAATGAAAGAGGCCCGTTCAGGAACAAGAAAATAACATCGTAATTTGGATTGGAGTTCGGTGAAACAATAATATATCAATGAAAGGTTAGTTCAACGAGTTTAGTGGATTCTTTTTTTTAGGGAAAAACGAAAAAAAAACTCATCCTTCGTGAAAATAAAATTGAAGAAAAAACCCCCTCGTTAGGACGTGGAAAAGTCCTGCTATGAAAAAAGAAAGCGAAGAGGGCTGGAATCAACAGATTGATTCTTTTTTTTTTTCGCAGTTTTTTGTGAACTGTATGCATCCAAAGGTGCGTGTATGGTTCCTAGGGGATAAAATTTTTTTGTCCTAATCAACCGACTTCATCGAGAAAGATTACTTTTTTTAGGTCAAGCAGTGGATAGTGAGATCTCCAACCAACTTATTGGTCTTATGGTATATCTTAGTCTAGAGGATGAGAACAGGGATCTTTATTTGTTTATAAACTCTCCTGGTGGATGGGTAATACCCGGAATAGCTATTTATGATACTATGCAATTTGTGCTACCAGATGTACATACAATATGCATGGGATTAGCTGCTTCAATGGGGTCTTTCATCCTGGTCGGAGGAGAAATTACCAAACGTCTAGCATTCCCTCACGCTCGGCGCTAATGAGTTTTTTATTTGAGAGAAAAGGAAGACTATGCTTTCAACGTATGAAATATAAATAAAATCATAAGTGATAATAGCACAGCACTTCGGATTCGATATAAGCAAACCATTATTGTTTTTTTATGACATGAAATTATATATCGAGAGAGTAGTATGAGACAAAAAAGGGTATTTCCAAATTGATCTTATCTATTGGGGGTCCAGTTCAGTGTCACAAACTTTTTTGTTTTCACACCAAAAGTATCTTTCTAATATTTATGTTATGAAAGAGTACTTAAATGAAAAAAAAAACAAGAGCTTTCTTTTCTTTGTTTTGTTTGATCGGGTCTCAAAAAGAAACTTTAGGATTGCTGAATCACAGACGAGATAAATATAGAAAGCAACGGAACCATCATAGTATTTTGGAACTCCCGCGAAAGGAAGGGTGGTAAATGGATCACGATCGCTTAAGGGTCTAGATCTGATAGATCCTTTTTTCTTTCCCCAATGGAAAAGAAAACGGGAGGGGTGAATTCCATTGCGAAAGCCGTATGCAATGCACAAAGAATGCCTGTACGGTTGTTTTATTTTTCTTTCTTGTTATTCTATTTCGTTCGTCCGATCGGACGAAATAGAGGAAGCATTTTTTATGTTATATCATCAGGGTAATGATCCACCAACCTGCTAGTTCTTTTTATGAGGCACAAACGGGAGAATTTGTCCTGGAAGCGGAAGAACTACTGAAACTCCGCGAAACCCTCACAAGGGTTTATGTACAAAGAACGGGTAACCCCCTATGGGTTGTATCTGAAGACATGGAAAGGGATGTTTTTATGTCAGCAACAGAAGCCCAAGCTCATGGAATTGTGGATCTTGTATCGGTCGAAAATACCGGAGATTTCGCGTAGAGTAAAGAAGTAAAATAGGAAATTCATAATCATCTGGTTAGGATTGATCTAAACCAGTCCATTCTGTATACGATTCAGTATGCCAACTATTAAACAACTTATTAGAAACACAAGACAGCAAATCAAAAATGTCACAAACTCCCCCGCTCTTCGGGGATGCCCTCAGCGTCGAGGAACATGTACTAGGGTGTATGTGCGACTCGTTCAGATCATGAGCTGGAACAAAAAAAGGTAGACCCCTTTTCCATTATCAACGGCCAGTACCAATGAATAGGATCGAAGAACTCCATTCACTATTAAATACAAAAAAAAGACCTCTATTTTTATTGTATATGAAATATATGGTTTCTGTTGGTGCAAATCCAATCAACTCAATTTGAGATGAGAAGCAATTCCCCATTGGTGGCAAATGATTGATTATTCATTAAGCGGGGGGAAGTATTTAAGAAGCAGAAAGATTCTACTTCTACTCTTGCAAGAACGGACTAACAGGGTCAGCTACCTAGCCAACCTTCATAATTAAATGCCGTTACTGTATAGGTAGATCTTGTTGTGAAAAGATCCATTACTGAATAATTTATGGGTAGAGTCAAAGAATGTGAACTGTACAAGTTACTAATAACATTGATTTAATGAGGGAAGTGGCTCCGGCGTATAGAGAGGACCTCACCGTTTAAGAAGTAACCATAGAAACGATGTAACCCACAGTTTCTTTATCCATTTACCTTTAATACTTAATATTTTACTTAAATTAAAAATTACATTACTTAATTTTATTTTCAAATTTACATTTCTAAATGAAATGCACGGAAAAATCGTGGTTGGGAAGGTCATAGTAGCAAAAGCCATTGGAGTTTTGATTTTATACATCGGACTAATCCGTTTTGTTATTAACAGACTAGGAAAGCGAAAAGGAATGGCTGAAAGAAAAAAATCAATTAGTTATTCATCAAAATCAAAGCTCAATTTGATTCAATGACCAGAATTAAACGAGGGTATATAACTCGGAGACGTAGAAAAAAAATTCGTTTATTTGCATCAACCTTTCGAGGTGCTCATTCAAGACTTACTCGAACTACTATTCAACAGAAAATGAGAGCTTTAGTTTCTGCGCATCGCGATAGACGCAGGCAAAAGATACATTTTCGTCGTTTGTGGATCGCTCGAATAAATGCAGTAATTCGTGATAACAAGGTATCTTATACTTATAGTCGATTAATAAATAATATGTACAAGAGGCCGTTGCTTCTTAATCGTAAAATACTTGCACAAATAGCTATATCAAATAGGAATTGTCTTTCCACGATTTCCAATGAGATCATTAAATAAGGATATTAGAAGAAATCTACCAGAATGATTTCAAAGGGGGTCCCCGGAGAATAAACTCCGGGAGGATAGATTAGAACTTACTATTCTAAATAAATAAATAAAAATGAACGAACACGTTTCAATAAAAAAAGATTTCTTTTTTTTCTTACGATGTAACAACCCAATTTGTATTCTCGAATTTTTCGAACAAGACATCAACCCGAAGTGGGGCGGGGTTCGGTTCAGATTGGAATTTGGATTCCATTGAGGAACAGGCCTATTTATTTCTTTCTGGTTCGAAGACCAGTAGTTCTAGGGGTCGCCTCAGTTCTCTCAAATTGTTTCTCATTGTTAAGAAAAGGTAACGAAGATAAAATACGAGCTTGTTTTATAGCAATAGTAATTAATCGTTGTTGTTTCAAAGTCAACCTATTCACCCGTCTAGATAAAATTTTTCCTTGTTCACTAATAAATCGACTAATTAAACTCATGTTTCTATAATCAATTCGATCGCCCAATCCAATTGGGGGTAAACGCCGACGAAAAGACCGCTTGGATTTAAGAAAAAGTCGTTTGGATTTATCCATTTTTATTCCTTATCTCTATCTCTAAAAAAATCCTATTTCTCAATTCTAATTCATTTGGGATTCGACCGAAACGAAATAGGATTTGATTGGTTTATGGTTAGATTTAGCTATATATCCATATAGGTAATTTGTTCCTTGGAAGGGTGGCACACATATGTTCCGTTTGATCTATTTCTTTATCTCCCCATGAATAGTATGTTTGTAACAATAGGGGCAGAATTTTTTCAATTCCAATCGATTAGGTGTATTGTGTCTATTTTTTTGAGTAATATATCTGGAAATACCTGGCGATTCTTTATTAATACCGTTTCGGACACAACTTTTACATTCCAAAATCACCTTGACTCTGACATCTTTACCCTTGGCCATAAATCTCCTTTGGATTTTTGATTCACTCAACTTTTCTATTTAGTTTATTGATTATTAATTTTTGATCCGAAACAAAGAAAAAAGAAGTTGCTAACTCGAAATATAGTTTTCTGAAAGATTTCGTTGCAATTAATGAAGTAAAAAAAAAAGAATAAGTAATACAATTGTTTCCAACTACCCATTTTGTCTAATTCCATTATTTCATTTCATTTTATTCATTTCAGTATCTTGTATTCTTTTATGATTTTGTTGCACTAGAATCCCGTTTTCAACTCTCCTTATAGAATTAGAACTATAAGTTGAAGCAGGAACCGGGGTTTTGCTGCGGTTGAATTCTTTCTCGTTTCTTCTTTTTTACTTTATTTTAGATCCTAAAAACTGAAAAAAGAACAAAACAAAAAAAGGGGGGGGTTAGTGCCAGATAATTTATTGTATCTTTAATATTTTGTATCCCTTCCTATGTCAATAACTAGAACGAAAAAAAAGGAAATGTTAACGCATCCGGGAATAAACGATTGATCTCTATTAATAGACCCGCTAAAGACCCGAACCATAGAGTACTTAACACAGGTGCCACAGAGAGATATGTTTTGAAATTTCGCATTGTAAATCCTCCTTCTTTATTGTAATACATATATGATTGCATGCATATGTAATTAAGGATTTGTTGTATTTGTACGCTAAATCCTTAACTAAATCCTTAAGTAAAATGGATATATACAACGACTGGGTAAATGATATTTTTTTCTTACAACAGAAAAAGATATCTACTTCGTTTCTTTTTGAACATTACCAATAAATATTCATTTATTCATACGGCGGGTTTGAATTCATACGTTGGGTTTTATATCATATATAATGAATTCTTTCATTTTAATTCTTTCGTTTTAATTCATTCTTTATTTTTCTTAACTTAATTTCTTAACTTACTTTTCTGAATATTCATTCTATTATGTTATGAATATTCAAACTCAATGTTAACTGAAATATGTATTATTAGTATTCGAAGTTATTTATATAATTCTTTTTTCTTTTTCTTCTTATCTTATTAGAGAATATATATTCTACATTATTCTAAAATAAAATTCTAGAATATGAATTCTATATTCTATGGATTTTTGATCTATTCTATTTAATAAATTTGATTCTATTGACTTTTTACTTTCTATATTCATTCAATTTTTTTTTTTTTTTTTATATTCAAAGTTTTAGTTATATGTTAGAATATTAACATTCTAATTATTATGTTTTTTATATATGTTATGTGTATATGCTATATGAGACAAAAAAATGAGAAATGACAATATTTATATATTATGTATATAAATGAAGGAAATAACGATGTGGAAAACAAGATAAGGATTTTCTACAATGACACTGTAGACCTATTGAAAGGGATGTAGCGCAGCTTGGTAGCGCGTTTGTTTTGGGTACAAAATGTCACGGGTTCAAATCCTGTCATCCCTACCTATTATTTTTCCTATGGGCATTAACGAAGAATCAATTGATCTCAATTCAAATTGGACCTTCTTTTTTTTTTTTTAACTATATGCATACAAGCTGTATTTGGAGGTACAAAAAGATATAAAAAACCCTTTTCTTTATGATCTTATCTATGTATTGTAACACATAGTCATAGTAAGAAAGCGCTCTTAGTTCAGTTCGGTAGAACGTGGGTCTCCAAAACCCGATGTCGTAGGTTCAAATCCTACAGAGCGTGATTTCTACCTTCTTAGGTCGAGTTATAATGAAATAACTTTACTTTACTAACTTGAACAACAACCCGAACCAAAGATTGACCTCCCCTTTTTAATCCGCAGGAGGTCAATCAAAAAAAAAGAGATGTTACGATGTTACTTAAT